TATACTTTTCGAAAATGTAATGGAAATAATAAGTCAGTGAAAGGATCTCCTAGACCCAGGAAAACAGAAGATCAGAAAAAGAATGCCTAAGAGCATAAGCACATGGATAAGGTCACACTAAGACGTCAATTTTGGATCCAAATTCGAGATTTTCCTTATACAGTATCATCGTATCGTTAACGATCTTTTGAATTATATATAATATAATAATCTCTTTTTCTTTTTTTAGTTCTATCCCTGGGGGTAGGGGCTAGAACTATACAATTTTATCCCCAGGACCGTGGAGGTAAGTATGCCAAGGAATTTTGAGGATCTAGAAAGTCGGCTTATTCGTCTGCTAAGACGAATAAGCCGTATTTGCCGCAGAGTAATACGACTTCTTAAATCACGACTTCGCTCGCGCGAACAAAGCGACTTATTAGAATATAAGGAACTGACTTCCTTACACGACAAACTGACTCGCTTAGACAAAGCACTGACTTGCTTCCACAAAGAACAAGAACAAATTGACTTGGAACAAAAAGAAGTCGACTTCGAAGAAGGAATCGACTAGGAAACAGAAGATTCCGACTTGGAACAAGAAAAAATCGACTTCGAAGAAGAATCCGAATGGGAAACATATTCCGACTAGGAAGAAGAAGGAATCGACTACGAAATTTAAATTTCGTAGTCGATTGCGATTTTAATGGAACGAAAAAATAGCAATAAAAAAAGAAGATGAATAGAAAAACTTATTAGATACCAGAGTCAATGATATCTAATAAGTTCTACCTATATTTACATCTTTTCGTTTTGTATTTATTTTGAATTTATATACCTTTGATAAATTGTAGATATATGGGGGAGATCTAGGGTGGATCATGCACTTGAGAATTCCACTAAGATTGAATGAGAATGGATAAGAGGCTCATGGGATTGACGTGAGGGGGCAGGGATGGAGATATTTCTAGGAGCGAACTCCGGGCGAATATGAAGCGCATGGATACAGGTTATGCCTTTGGAATGAAAGAGAATTCCGAACCCGCTTTATATGCGAACAAAAAAGCTATAAGTCGGGTCAAGTAAGTCAGAATATTCATTACAATATTCTCGGGACCTATCGTATATAAATAAAGAAATGAAAATATCATATATAAATAAAGAAATTCGAAATAAAGAAATATATCTCTATCTTATACTTAGGAGACGAACAAGGAAGCTATAAGTCAGAATATTCATTCCATTACAATATTAATCTATATATATACAATAAGATAGAGAATCAGATATTTCTATAGACGTAGTAGAGGGTCCCATTAGCATGCATCCAGTAGGAATTGAACCTACGAATTCTCCAATTATGAGTTGGGCGCTTTAACCATTCAGCCATGGATGCTTAGTAGAGATCCTCGTACATGGTGAATAACCAAATTCCAATTGAAATGAAATCTGTATATTAATATTTCTATAGGGCAATTAGACTCGAATCCATATTATTTAAGAATCGATTATAATAAGATATACGATCGATCATATACTTGACAATTCCTATATAAAAAGTTTAGATTCTTTTTTTTATAAAAAAAGAAATAGAATTGATTATAATAAGATATATGATCGATGATATACTTGACAATTACTATATAAAAAGGTTAGAATATATAAATAAAAAAAGAAAAACAGGGGGAAAACCATCATGCAACTTTTAGTTTTACAAAGACATCAATTAGTTTTGCAAAGGTATGTTTTCCAAAGGCATCAAGTCTCCCATATTTTGATTCTTCTGGCTTGTTTCTGTTTTTTCCATATAAACTGGGTTGCAATAAAGAAAAAAATTTGCCGTCTTCTTTTGTTCGAAAAAGGAGATCCACGATATATCCCTCTTCGCAAATTCGGCTTATCTAAAAGAGTAGGCGATGTACTTTTTGATGAAGAAAGACTAATTTCTCTTAATCAATTAATAATAATGGGAATCTACACTCGCGAGAACCTCCTAGAAATAGAAGGTTTGGAGGAGAAAGATAAAGAGGAAATTGTCAGAAAAATAGAAGAATTTGTTAATAATTCGTGGGCTTTAACGGCCTTATTCTATTGTAACTTTGATAAACTGAAAGTGAAACCGTGGTGGTATAGGTTGATAGTCTATATCTCTAGAAAAAGAAAAGACCCGGCTTTTTTCTTTATTTCAGAATTGAGGTTATCTACCCGAATAACTAGTTTCCTCATGGAAGAAAAGATCTATACTATCGAGGATCTTCTAATCATCATAAAAGATACTCACAGTTCGAAGTGGAAGAGACTTCTACAATCAGAAGATTTGGAATATTTGGAATATTTGGATTTCATCGAGATCTATGGAACCGTACACTATTTTCTTCATTGTTAAAGACAGACAATCTCCGGGCGAATATGAAGCGCCTGGGTACAGGTGGAATGAAAGAGAATTTCAAATCCGCTAGATTGACCTTTGGTAGAAAACAAGCTCGTATTTTATCTTCCTTAATTGTAATATTCAAATTTG